AAAAAAAGTTTTTAAATTCGTGTAATTAATATTTATTGTTTCCGATTCACCGGATCTTACCTCTTTTCAAAAGAATCAATAAAAAATTAAGATATATACTAACTTAAATAGAATTTTTGTTAAATATAATTTTTTCATTTTTCTTTCTTTTTACTTATTTTTTTGGAGTTTATGTTAACTACTTTGAAAAAAAAAGAAAGAATATTCTTCTTTTTTTTTTATTTTCTATTTTTTTTAGTAATATTTTATACAATTTTTCCATATTGTTCACCTACATCTATTCTTTTTTTTATTATTATTTTAAAAGAAAATAAATCTATAATGAATTAGGAAAACGTATATTTATTTTGAACAATAGATGTCTTTCACATCCAGCTATACCAATGAGTAATCTCTTAATTTTCATTTAAATGGCAGTTCCAAAAAAACGTACTTCTGTATCAAAAAAGCGTATTCGAAAAAATGTTTGGAAAAGGAAGGGGTATTGTGCATCGTTAAAAGCGTTTTCCTTAGGGAAATCTCTTTCTACCGGGAATTCAAAAAGTTTTTTTGTGCGACAAACAAATAAAATAAATAGTAAAACGTTGAAATAATCTGAATCGGGCTGACTCGAAAAATTGACTGATTTCATTTCAAAAATAAGATTCTCGATTTCCATTCCCCATCGGAGTTAATCAATATAAAATGGAATTCTCTCCGCTTTGAGAATCTCGAATATATATAAAACTCTTTTGTTTACCTTACCAAATTCGAAAAAAAAAAGAATACTTTCTTTTTATTAACAAAAAAACACAAGATACTCGATCTTTTTTAGTATATCTTTTCATTTTCAAGGTGGGGAGTATTATTTTCCCCATCAACCTATTTCTTCCAATAATATAAGGTTTTATTTTTTCTACATATTCACTTTCTCTATATCTATAGAAGAGCGAATATCTTTCGTTACTAAAATAATGGAAACTAAAATTCTAAACCCTTTTGTGTAACTTTCTTACTTTTCGATTTCCTCGAAATTCCATATAGACCACCCTATATCTCTTGTGATGAATCCATTCAAAAATACTTAGTGAAATTATTCTGGATAAATAATGTGTCAATTGTGAATGATTCAAAATGGATTTTTTTTATTAATATTCATTGATAAAGTGCATTTTTTGTTTTCAATTTTTGAGATCAACTCAATTTTGAAATAGTTCATTAAAACAAAAAATTTGAGTTCTCTCCCTTAATTGAATTGATAGTAGGATTTTTTAATTTTGCAAGAACTCCAGTTGAAGAGAGTATAAAATAAGATGCACGAAATCAAAATGAAGACTCTAAACTAAAATAATGAACCTTCAAATACCTATGTTGAAGAAATTTTTATTCATCAATTTGAATCTTTCCGAAAAAATATTGCAACCAATCGAATTCTTAAATCTAGACGATTGCTTATTCATAGACTATTATGAGTTCAAGATAAGCCGCTATGGTGAAATTGGTAGACACGCTGCTCTTAGGAAGCAGTGCTAGAGCATCTCGGTTCGAGTCCGAGTGGCGGCATGTCATCTCCTAAAAAAAGTAACTAGATCCTATAATGAATCCAACTTTCCATATAGATTTTCTAATTAAAGGACTCCTATAATCTTATGATATTTTCAACCTTAGAGCATATATTAACTCATATTTCTTTTTCGCTCGTTTCAATTGTACTTACAATTCATTTGATAACCTTTTTAGTCGATGAAATCGTAAAACTATATGATTCATCCGAAAAGGGCATGATAATAAATTTGTTCTCTATAACAGGATTATTAGTTACTCGTTGGATTTATTCGGAACATTTTCCACTAAGTGATTTATATGAATCATTAATTTTCCTTTCATGGAGTTTTTCCCTTATTCATATAGTTCCGTATTTCAAAAAAAATAAAAATATTATAAGCACAATAATTGGCCCAAGCGCTATTTTTACCCAAGGCTTTGCTACTTCAGGTCTTTTAACTGAAATACACAAATCTACAATATTAGTACCAGCTCTTCAATCTGAGTGGTTAATAATGCACGTAAGTACGATGATATTAGGCTACGCTGCCCTTTTATGTGGATCATTATTATCAGTATCACTTATAGTCATTACAGTTAGAAAAAAGAAAAAGTTTTTTGCTACGAGTAATCGTTTTTTAAATTTCAATGGTTCCTTTTTCTTTGGTGAAATCGAATACATGAACGAACGAAGTAATATTTTCAAAAATACTTCTCTTTTAAATTATTACAAGTCCCAATTGATTCAACAATTGGATTATTGGAGTTATCGGGTTATTAGTCTAGGATTTATCTTTTTAACCATAGGAATTCTTTCTGGAGCAGTATGGGCTAACGAAGCATGGGGATCTTATTGGAGTTGGGACCCAAAAGAAACTTGGGCTTTTATTACTTGGATCGTATTCGCGATTTATTTACATACTCGAACAAATAAAAAATTGCAGGGTACCAATTCAGCAATTGTGGCGTCTATTGGATTTCTTATAATTTGGATATGCTATTTTGGGATAAATCTATTAGGAATAGGACTACATAGTTATGGTTTATTTACATTAACATATAATTGAATTAAACACAATTTAAGGGATTATGATGAATAGGAATAGAAAAGTGGACAGCACATATCAGATAAAAAAACTTTGTGTGAACAGGCGAGAACCCTGTGAATTTAATAGTGTAGTGATTCACAGGGTTCTCGCCTGTTCAAATTGATTTTTTTTACTTAACGTAAGAGAAGAAAAAAAAACCTCTTTTTTTTCATTGTACAACGAACATAAAAAAATAATATTTTTTTTTCTTTTTTATTCATCAAAACTATCCATAAAAAGAATTAGATAGAATAACTTCAACCTTTTCAACTGATAGTGAAAGAACAAAATCAGGATACATACCAATACCTAGTACGGGTAAAAAAATAGAGATCAAAAGAAATAACTCTCGCGGTCCAGAATCAAAAAAATAAGAGGTTGTTACATTAAATATCTTGTATCCATAGAACATCTGGCGTAACATAGATAATAAATAAATAGGAGTTAATATGATTCCAATTGCCATTACAAAAGTAATTAGTAGTTTTGTCATTAAAAAATATTTTGGACTAGTAAGTAGTCCAAAAAATACTATTAATTCGGCAATAAAACCACTCATACCTGGTAATGCAAGGGAGGCCATCGAAAAGCTACTGAACATCGTGAATATTTTTGGCATTGGGATAGCTATTCCACCCATTTCGTCAAGATACACAAGACGTATTCTATCATAAGTAGTTCCGGCCAAGAAAAAGAGTGCAGCACCAATAAATCCATGAGAGATTATTTGTAAAAGGGCTCCGTTGAGCCCCATATCAGTGATAGAACCAATTCCTATAATTATGAAACCCATATGTGATACCGAGGAATAAGCTATTCTTTTTTTTAAATTCCGTTGACCCAGAGATGTTGAAGCTGCATAGATTATTTGCATTGCACCTACTATCATCAACCAAGGAGAAAATATCGAATGAGCATGAGGAAATAATTCCATATTGATTCGAACTAATCCATACGCTCCCATTTTTAATAAGATTCCGGCTAGAAGCATACAAGTACTATAATGTGCTTCTCCATGGGTATCTGGTAACCATGTATGTAGGGGTATGATTGGCAATTTGACAGCAAAAGAAATAAAAAATCCAATATATAATAGTATTTCCAAGCCCACAGGATAGGGCTGATTAGCTAATATTTCAAAATTGAGTGTTGGTTCATTAGAACCATATAAACCGATACCCAGAACTCCCATTAAAAGAAAAACGGAACCACCCGCTGTATACAAAATAAATTTTGTAGCTGAGTACAGACGTTTTTTTCCTCCCCACATGGATACAAGTAGATAAACGGGAATTAATTCTAACTCCCACATCAGGAAAAAAAGTAAAAGGTCCCGAGAAGAAAATAATCCTATTTGCCCACTGTACATTGCTAACATCAGAAAATGAAATAATCGAGAATCTCGAGTAACAGGCCGAGCCGCTAAAGTAGCTAAAGTCGTGATGAATCCCGTCAGTAAAATAGGTCCTATAGAAAGTCCATCTATTCCTAATCTCCAATGAAAATCAAAAAAAGCAATCCATTTGAAATCCTCCACTAGTTGGATTAATGGATCATCCAATTTAAAATGATAACAGAATGCATAAGTCGTTAGAAGAAGTTCTAAAATACATATACATATGGTATACCAACGGATTACTCGATTTCCTATATGTGGAAGAAAGAAAATTAATGAACCTGCTGATATTGGCAAAACTACAATTATTGTTAATAAAGGAAAATGATTCGTGGTAAAGACAAGATACATTTGGGCCAGAAAAATCCGTGCTCAAAATAAAATAAAAATATTTTGAGCACGGATTTTGTCGGTAAAAAAAGATGGATTCAAGGAGAGTTTTATGGAACGTATCAATAAGCTAGACCCATACTACGAGTTGTTTCTTGCGATAAATAAACTCGAACACTCAAGAAATCGGTTGGACAGGCAGATTCACATCGCTTACAACCAACACAGTCTTCGGTCCTTGGAGCAGAAGCTATTTGTTTAGCTTTACATCCGTCCCAGGGTATCATTTCTAATACATCAGTGGGGCACGCTCGAACACATTGAGTACATCCTATACATGTATCATAAATCTTTACTGAATGTGACATTGTATCTATACAGTTTTGAACATCATAAGATTTCGATCTAGTAAACTAACTTAGAAATGGATCCTATATTTAGATACCAGACGAATCAATGAGTGATCAGAATCAATCTACTTCCGAATTGATTTAGGAACTAGGGCCAAAATACTTTGATTTATTCTTTTTTTGCAATCATGATCATACTTTACCTATCAAACCTGCTAATTTGAATTAATTTATGACTATTCGAATTTTGATTTATATGATTAATACTATTTATTCAACAAATTTGATTGGTTAATACGAATTGATTTTCTG